CCCTCATCACTGGATCCCTTGATTAAAATAGTTAATGGAATAAAGAATTCCTAAAAAAAGCAAAGTTAAAAATGTCTTATGTTTATTCTTCACGTCCAGGATTGCGTCCTGGATCATTAGATAAGAATCCGAAGATGAAGAGAGAAACAAAGAATATCACTACTGTATAAACGAAGAGTTTGAGAGTAAGCATTACAAAATCTCCAAGATCATTTTTTTAGGGGAATAGATTACCCATTTTTTTCGTACCGCATATGCTATAATGAAGTGTGTGTTTTTTTTTTTTTCAAAAAATCATGAATTTAGGAGAATATTGAAGATTTCATCGAAAACTTACAGCAGCTTGCCAAACAAAGGCTAAGAGAAAAAAGAATAGAGGTATGATAGGCATAATGTCGATGAGTGGATTGAAAAAAGCATAAGCCTCGGGCAATTTGGCGAAGAAAAAACTACTCGAACTCAAATAAGGGATAGAATTAAGACAGATACAGATTAAACTAAAGATATTAAGCATAACAAAAATTTCGTTCTTGTAGATTAGATAATTTAATTTTGATTGAGTCATTTTTATAATATAAGGTAAAAATGAAAAAGGCAGGCCAAAAAATCCTTCTTTTTCTTTGAACTATCCCAAATAAAACCCCTTTCAATTCTCAAACGAGAATACAAAGAATTATACTTTCATACAATATCTTAATAGAATTCAATGTAATGATCAATGAATTTTTTGATTCTATCTCTCCATGTATAGAAACCTAGCAACAATATATTACATACTAGAATTGACGAATAACCAATACTAATATAATATTAGTATTTATTAGTGTTGAATAGAAATTTAAATGGGGCGTGGCCAAGCGGTAAGGCAACGGGTTTTGGTCCCGTTACTCGGAGGTTCGAATCCTTCCGTCCCAGACCCAATCTGCCCTTTATAGCAGATTGGATCACATTGTTTCCAACATTTAACAAAAAATTGTTAAAGAGAACAATCTTTCGTTCTGAATTCTAAGAATGATTCTTAAGAATTTTTTTTGGTTTCTTACAAACAGAATCAAGTGTCAAATGCAGTTGGAAATAAAGATCTTTATTTTTTAACTTAATTTTTATGATATAAATCTTTGCTTTGGTATTCGAAGAAGTGCAATAAATCTATATATTATCGATAAACTTTCCAACCTTCGTGGGTCATTGGAATAGTTTATTTGATTAAAAATAGATTTTATTCTGGAATTGGGAATTCATTAGAGCCCCTTTCTTTGAGGTTTTTAATTTATTTGTTCAAGAAAAAAAGGATCCTTCATGATTGATCGTCCCGAACAATCTGTTGAAAATTTAAATAAATCTTAAGCAAACTAAACTCATTTATTCTTTAATTTTTTTTTTTTTTTTTATGTATAGATATAATATAAAATCAAAACTATACGGCCGGCCATATCATAATATATAATAATATATACATATATAAGTTGATCCAATGACTATTCATGATTTCATATTGAATCAATTCCATATCAGTTTGAAATTAAATAATAAAAATGTTATGGTAAAACTTCGTTTGAAACGATGTGGTAGAAAGCAACGTGCGACTTGAAGGACATGATTGACTGTGGATTCTTACATCCGCCATTTTCTATAAGAATGAAGATGCTCTTGGCTCGACATAGTTTGTTCTTTTTACTAGGAACCTAATTTGTGTTGGGTTCTAATCTAAATAAAAAGTACATGATGAAGCTCGAGCAGAAAGTATTGAGATTCATTTATCGGGGGGAAGAATCTAGGGTTAGTGACAATAAAAATCAATAAGTTGAACCAACTTTGTAAATATATCCTCTATAATATAAATTTTTAATATAAATGGATAAATTATATAAATTGAAAAGGGTTAAAATTCAAACAAGTTTGAAATAAAAAAGAAAATAAGTAATATTTGTCGGAATTCATAAAACTATTTCGATCAAAAGTGTATCACAAGGGAATCAATCTCTCTTATTTTTTTCTATAGTCTATAGAAAGAAATAAGAAAAAAACAAAAGGTATGTTGCTGCCCTTTTGAAAGGAGTAAGGATCACCGAAGTAATGTCTAAACCCAATGATTTCACAAAACAAAGATAAAGGATTCCGGAACAAGGAAACACTATTTTCAATTGTCTCAACAACAACAATTGAATCAAAATGCGGAATAAAAATTGATTCGAGACAAACAAAAGAGGTTAGAGACGGCTCAATAAATATCTAAGGATTTCCTCAGAATTACCCAACTTGAGTTATGAGTACGAATGATATCTTTTTAACTTTCGTAAGGAAAGAGGAAGAAAAAACCACTTTAATCATAGTCTAATTCATTATTTATTCAGTATTTTATGGATATATTTGCCGTTATATACATAAATTAGAATCATTTTTTCTCGAGCCGTATGAGGATAAAACCTCCTATACGTTTCTAGGGGGGGCATTGTTTATCTACATCTATCCCGATGAGCCATCTATCGAATCGTTGCAATTGATGTTCGATCCCGAAGAGAAGGAAGAGATCTTCGGAAGGTAGGTTTTTACGATCCGATAAAGAATAAAACCTATTTAAATGTTCCCGCTATTCTATATTTCCTTGAAAATGGCGCTCAACCCACAGTAACTGTTCATGATATTTTAAGGAAGACAGAATTATTTAAAGAAGGAATATTGGGTTAACTGTTAATTTAATTAAATTAAAAAAATTGAATAAAAAAGAGAGGGTACTAGCATCTATCTTTATCTTTGTATAATTATTTCTCCAGAATTTGTTTGTTCTTTTTTTTGCTCACTTATTATTTTATTATTTATTTTTTATTGTTATTGTGGGAATATAATTTACCGACAAAGACAGGGTCAATTTCGATTATTGTACCTCTTTTGATTGAATCAACTCGATATTTTTCTCCACCCTGCCTTTATTTATTTTTGCATTCAAATTTATTTTTTTACTTATATTGTGCCAATCCAACACAAGGCCTTAATTTGATTTATTTAGAATTTTTTTCTCAGCATTCTATATCATATTGACAATGGTGTACCGAACAAATATAATTTGATCGTAGATAAATAAAATGGATCTGTTTATTCCTGCCTCATATTTATTTTTTTTCCTTCGCTTTAGCCTTAGTCACCTTAGTCATAAGGATGTGTTTACTGAATTTACTGGTATACAAGACGTAAAAAAAAAAAAAAAAAAAATGGAATGGATCAAGAGAAAAATAGGTATAAGTTTTGATTATAGATATTAGATATATCTATTGAGAATTTATTATTTTTTAATCCAATCCTACCTATTTTAGTGGATTGGTGTTTATAATTGATTAAAAAAATCTTTCTTTTAAATTGAATTTGTTGCTAGTTCAATCTTTATTATTTTGGCGGGATGGGATCAATTTTTTTTTTTTTTTTTTGATCGTATCTACAATCCGGGTTGCTAACTCAACGGTAGAGTACTCGGCTTTTAAGTGCGACTATGATCTTTTACACATTTGGATGAAGCAACGAATTCGTCCAGACTATTGGTAGAGTCTATATAAAGACCACGACTGATCTTAAAAGGTAATGAAGGAAAAAACAGCATGTCGTAATAATTTTTTTTTTTTTTTATTAAAATAGAACTTTTAATTTAATTTATCCTTAACTTAACTCTATATATATATTATTAATTGTTTTTATTTTTGGAAGGAGACAAAAGAAATTTACAGTTGAGTCTAGTGAATAAATGGATATCGTCTTTTAGCCTTAATTTTGGTAAAACAAAAAGCAACGAGCTTATATTCTTAAAATTGGAATAATTACCCGATCTAATTTGTATGTTAAAAATGGATTAGTGCCAGTGCAGAAAAAGGTTTTTATGCGAGTGAATCATTGATTATTTTTTATTTTTTTTATGAAAAAAAATCCTAACTATTCTCTTGGAGACGGATGTGTAGAAGAAACAGTATACTGATAAAGTAAAGAGAATATAATTTTTTCCAAAATCAAAAGAGCGATCGGGTTGCAAAAATAAAGGATTTTTTACCCTCTTGTAATTTTAACAAAGGATAAAACCTATTGTATAGAAAAGGAGAGGAAAAGGATCCTGTTGATTGGATTCTAGGTCTCCGGGGTCTATCTTTAATTTCTTAACTATATATACTGTAATTATATACCCTGTTCGGACCATATTGCACTATGTATCATTTGATAACCCAAGAAATGCCTCCTGTCTTGTGTCTCTGTTTCAAGTAGAAAAATGTAAATGGAAGAATTACAAGGGTATTTAAAAAAAGATAGATCTCCGCAACAACACTTCCTATATCCGCTTCTCTTGCAGGAGTATATTTACACACTTGCTCATGATGATAGTTTAAATGGTTCGATTTTTTACGAACCTATCGAATTTATTGGTTATGACAATAAATTTAGTTTAGTACTTGTAAAACGTTTAATTATTCGAATGTATCAACAGAATTTTTTGATTTATTTGGTTAATGATTCTAATCAAAATAGATTCGGTGGACACACCAATTATTTTTATTCTCATTTTTTTTATTCTCAAATGGTATCAAAGGGTTTTTCAGTCATTGTGGAAATTCCATTCTCGCGACGATTAGTATCTTCCTCCGAAGAAAAAGAAATACCAAAATCTCAGAATTTAGGATCTATTCATTCAATATTTCCTTTTTTAGAGGACAAATTATCTCATTTAAATAATGTTTCAGATATACTAATACCCCATCCTATCCATTTTGAAATTTTGGTTCAAATCCTTCAATGCTGGATTCAAGATGTTCCCTCTTTACATTTATTGCGATTCTTTCTACATAAATATCAGAATCTGAATAAAACTATTCAGAGTAATAAAACTATTTATGTTTTTTCAAAAGAAAATAAAAGACTATTTTGGTTCTTGTACAATTCTTATGTATCTGAATGTGAATTTTTATTAGTTTTTTTTCATAAACAATCCTGTTATTTACGATCAACATCTTCTGGAGCCTTTCTTG